ATAGTATAATAAAAGGTCTCAACCCTAATGACAGGGTACAGATTGGAATAACAAATTTTAATGAACATTTAATATCAGTGGAGTCGACATTTTTTAGATGTGGGGGTAGGGGCATAGAAGAGATAATAATATTTAAATAGAAAAATAGGTTTATAATAGACCCCGCGATTAGGATAAGTAGAATAATTTTTATGGATTGCATTAACAATATAATGGTTATAAGTTTTGGCATGAATCCTGTAAAAGGGGGTAGTCCTCCCAATGATAGAAGAACTATCAATAAAGCTATGTGGACAGTTCTTCTATAGGAGGAAAGTTTTCTTATGTGTTTAGTAGAGAATATGTTTAGATAGCCCATGGTTATAAATAGAGGGGTAATTAAAATGCAGTAGACTACAAAATATATAATGCAAGAACTCGGCTTATATACGGCAGCTAATCTTATCATTCAACCGATATGCCCAATTGAGGAGTATGCTATAATGGTCCGTAGTTGAGTTTGATTTATTCCGATCACCCCCCCCAACAGCGCATTTATTGCAGCTATTGATAGTATAAAGTTTATGTTTTTTTGAGGGAGTAAAAAGGCTAAAATAGATAAGGGGGCCAGCTTTTGTCAGGAGGATAAGATTAGGCATGATACTCATGAAATTGAAGCTATTACTGACGGGTATCAGAAATGACAGGGAACTCTGCCCAATTTTAGTATAATCGCGGCCATAAGAGTTAAAGGTATAAAGTTTGAGATTATGGAGAATGTTATTCATATAGATGTTCTTGACATTAGAAGTAAGGCTGATCCCAGTGCTTGAGCTAGAAAGTATTTCACAGCTCCCTCTGTTTCTTGATTGTTGTTAGATTGTATTATAATAGGAATAAATCTTAAGAGATTAAGTTCTATAGCCCCTCAAAGGAATATTCAATTGGCTCTTGATACGGCTATGAGCGTCCTTATAATTAGCGTGGATATAGCAAGAGCTATTGTAGGTGATTTGATGTATTTCATAAGATTAAGGAGGAGTTGAACCCCCGTGTAAGAATTAGAAGTTCTTATTTTCGCCTGTTAATCTAGGAAGATCAGTCTAGAGATCCTTCCTTTCACTCATGGATTAAACCAATTAAAAGAATTATTAGAAATAGGACAGACGTAGTTACAGTGGTAAATACATCTCTCGTGTGTAAGATTGTGGGTAGGGGTATCAAAAGAACAATCTCGATATCAAATACGATAAAGATAATGGCCAATAAGAAAAATCGGGTTGAGAATGGGATCCGTGCGGTTCTTTTTGGGTCAAACCCACACTCGAATGGAGATGACTTTTCTCGATCTTCTGTAGATCGTGAAGCTAGAACTCATGCTGCCCCCAAAATAATAATAGGGACTAATAGTGCAATGGCTGAGGATAAGGCTGTAAGGATCATTAACTAGAAATAATTATACTATCTCTTGATTAAAAGTCAAGTGCTATTTACAAGCTCTCTAGTTAGATACAGGGAAGCTTGTTCCTTAATTAACGTCATCAGAGTTATCCGTTCATCCGGCGCTGTACCACAGCATTATTGCGATTGGAATAGATATCATTAATAGGGCTAGAGATAGGGGGAGAAATCTTTTTCATGTGAGGTTTATTAGATGGTCGTAACGTATTCGGGGGTATGTTGCTCGAACCCACACAAAGAGCATGGCTAAGGTAATAGTTTGAAGAATTAGGACTAGATCTCTGGCTATACCCCTAGCGCAGGTCCTTATAAAAATAACACTTGTGAATAGGCTCATAATTAAGATATTTGCATACTCTGCTATGAAGATTAAGGCAAAAAGGCCAGCCCTGTACTCAACATTAAACCCGGATACCAGTTCTGACTCGCCCTCTGCAAAATCGAACGGGGTTCGATTAGTCTCTGCTAGATTAGTAATGAACCATACTACTGCCAAGGGAATAAATATAAATAGGATTCAGGAATACGAGAATATTTTAGTGAAATCTATAGTTGATAAAATAATTAAGGATCTGAGAAGAATTAAGGATATTCTAACCTCGTATGAAATAGTTTGAGCAACCCCCCGTAAAGCTCCCAGTAGAGCATATTTAGAGTTGGATCTTCAGCCAGCGAGAAAGGTCGTATATACGTTTATTCTTGATACACATAAAAAATATAGGACCCTAAATTGAATGAAAAATGATTGATGGGAATGGGGGTAGATTACTCACATTAAGAGAGCTAAAACTAATCCTATGGTAGGGGCAAATAGAAACGGGGTTTGATTCGAGGGGTTAGGTTTAGCTTGCTCCTTTACAAAAAGTTTAATTGCGTCAGCAAATGGTTGCGGAAGCCCCATTAGCCCTACCTTATTAGGCCCTTTTCGTAGGTGGAAGTACCCAAGGAATTTTCGCTCTATTAGTGTGTAGAAGGCTATTGCTAGGAGCGCAAGTACCAATCTTATTAACACAGATGTAAAAAACGGGATATTCATGTAACAAGAGAGTATGACTACTCATGAATAGGGTTTAAACCTATGGCACTATTCTGCCATCTTGGTGATTTGAAGGTGAGTCGAACACCTTAAGTGGACGTTCAAGGTCCAGTATTTCCGAAACATCAAACCGCTACTGAGATATCTCTCCTACCAAGTGCAGGTTGGTTATTCTAAATGAACTAAGTTGCATAGTAGGTGGGCTTACCCATGAACCGATCCTAAGTCGGTCGCACTATTCTGCCAACTTACTCATAGTTTATGATTTATTTTACTTAGAATGGTTTATATTTATTCCCTGTGTGTAAATATTACTCTAATTAGGTCCTTTCGTACTATAAATAGATAAAGTGATCGAGGATAGAAACTAACCTGGCTTACGCGGTCTGAACTCAGCTCATGTAGGGTGTTATTGGTTGAACAAACCATCTTTATATGACTTTTGCGTCATAGAGATTCCCTAAGCCAACATCGAGGGGCCAATCCTCACTATTGATAAGGACTCTCTAGTGAGATTAGCCTGTTATCCCTAAGGTAGCTTGTTTTAATGATCTTGTAGAAGGGTCAGTGTTTTGATACATTTATCTTTTGTTTAGGGATGATGGGTAATTCCCTGGTCGCCCCAACCGAATTTTAGTAAATTTTTTCATATTTATTTAAATTAAGCTCTATAGGGTCTTCTTGTCCTTCGACGCTATCTAACACTCTTCGGTTAGAGGGTATTTTTAAGCGGCTTATAGAGACAGTATTTATTTCGTTTATCCTTCATTCTAGCCCACAATTAATGGGCAAGTGATTATGCTACCTTTGCACGGTTAGGATACCGCGGCCGTTGAATTACTCACTGGGCAGGAGTTACTCTTAATTAAGGTTACTGAGAGCAATGTTTTTGTTAAACAGTCGAAATAAGAATTTGCCAAGTTCCTTTATAAGTTGTAAATATATAATACATACATGGTAGCTGTAACTTAGGTTATAAAATTAATACTTATTTTTACATAATATTTTAAGATTTAAGGTTTGTCAAAAATTTCAGTTTATTTGAACAGGGTATAGAATTAATTTAATGGTGTTTACGGTGAGGTACTATTAGTGGCTGTTTTTAGGCCTATACTGGAAGGAGGGCATATCTAGTTTTTGAATACAGGGCTTATCCTCTGTAGTCTTGCAGTGTAGGTGGACGCTACATGTTTTATTGGTAAATTTTACTGAAAACCAGAGATTTTCTAGCGCGATTGGTATGTAGCCCCTATCCCCCCATTTTCCAAAGTTGATGCTACAACTAGTGGTGGGCTCTTAGCTATGAAGGGACAGCTCGCTTAGAATTCGGGTAATATTATTAATTTGAGGCTTGTAAAACCATGATGCACAAGGTACGTGTATAAACCACTACTTTATTATGTTGACTACTTCCTCTATAGTACTATTGTAAAGATTTATTATGAAATTATCAGTTTAAGTGTTTTTATTAGTTTTTATTTATAAGATAAACATAGGCAGCGAAGTAAACAAATGTTTTATTTTTAGTGTAAGTAAAAGGCATTATATATGCTATACTTCGACAGGGGCAACTTCCGTTACACCTACTTTGTTACGACTTATCTCGCCTTTAGGCGAGAGTGACGGGCGATGTGTGCATGTCTTAGATTCAGATTCACTTTAATTTTGTAATACTGTTACACTCAAGTCCTCCTTTACACAGCTCTTAATGCTGTATTCCGTATCTTTGTTTAGGTGTAACCCATCATCTCCGTCCATGGGCTGCACTTTGACCTGACGTGGGTGAGACAATCATTATTGCACACTTCCTTGGCTTTTAGAGGTGTGCTTACGACGGCAGTACACAAGCTGTTTAGTCTAGGGAGGGTGAGAGTGTCGTGGGTTATCGAGTTATGAGACAGGTTCCCCTGGGTTGATAAGACACCGCCAAAATCTTTAAGTTTTAAACTGTAGTTCGTATTTTTCGACTTTAGTTACTCCATAAATAGACGGGTATCTAATCCGTGTTTTAGTCTATGGTTTTACGGTAAATAGGCGTTTACGGGTCTCGGATTATATAAATTAGACTTTGAGTTATTTTTTAGATCGCCTTGCAATTAGTCTTATATGAATTAGCTTGAGTTTATCGTCTAACCGCGGCAGCTGGCACGAATATTGCCAACTCTGATCTTAATAACCAGCTCTTGCTTTTGCAATAAGGTAGATTTTCTTACTGTGACGCTTTACCATATGAGATATGTCTAATATAGTTATTCTCCATTTAGGGTTTATATGTGGTGCGGGGTAGCTTAGACTTACATGTATATTAGTTTAAGAGAGCTAAATTGTCAGCCAGAATCAAACTGATAGTAAGAGAGAGTATCTCTTTTTCGGGGTATGAACCCACTAGCTTGAATAGCTTATCTTACTAGATGGTAATACTATTAGTATAATATCAAATTTGCAATTTAATGTTATTGTTTAACTATGCCATCAGGACCATCTTGTGATTAGTTCAGGCTTAAAGATAATAAGAATTGTAGGAACTAAGTGTATAGTTATAAGAGTTAGGTCTTTTACTTTGAATTGAGGGATTGGGTTAGAGGTTAGTATTAAGGGTCCGTGGTGTATAGAAGTATACATGTACAAACAATAAGCAGCTGTAAAGAATCTTGTTAGACCTAGAAGAATAAAAGCTGAAGTAGATATTTTTAAAATAGATGTAATTAACATAATCTCTCTGAGTAGGTTAATGGAAGGGGGGGCTGCTATATTTCTAGCTGTAAACAGGAATCACCATATAGTGAGCGTCGGTGCTAAAACTAACAAGCCCTTTATTAAGAATAGGCTTCGAGTATGGGTTAATTCATAGTTTATATTTGCTATTACAAATAGGGCGGATGAGCTCAGCCCATGGGCAATTATTATAGCTAGAGCTGCTTGGAACCCCCAATTAGAGCTTATTAAAGCGCCCGCGACTATTAGACCCATATGTCCAACAGATGAGTAAGCAATTAGGGATTTTAGGTCTGATTGGCGGAGACAGATTAATCTTGTTGAGACTGCCCCGACTAAAGCTACCCTAGAAAGAAGTCTTGAGGTTGATTTAGCTATATAGTGAAATAATCTTAGTATGCGAAGAATGCCGTAACCCCCAAGTTTTAGAAGAATTGCAGCTAAAATTATAGACCCTGCGATTGGGGCTTCTACGTGTGCTTTAGGAAGTCAGAGGTGCACTGTAAATATAGGGAGTTTTACTAGAAAGCCCCCCAGTGTTAATACTCAGGCTAGGGCCATAGATGGGTAGTCTATAGGGAACTCCATGTTTATGAATATGGGTATCATAGCTGTTTTGGACACGATAAAAATTTTACATAGCACTATAAGCATTGGGAGGGAGGCAGCGACTGTATAGATTATTAAATATATTCTTGCTTGAGATCGTTCTGGCTGATAGCCCCAAGTCATGATTAGCACTATAGTTGGAATTAAGGATGCTTCAAATCAAATATAAAATATAATTAGATTGGGGGATAAGAAGCAATTAATTAGAATAATTAGCAAAATAACTAAGTTTGTCATAAATATTTTGGGGTACATATTTAAATGCATAATTTTAGTTCTTGCGAGGATTATTATTACAGTGACTCAGATTGTTAGAGCGGAGAGTGTAAATGACATTATATCAGAGGATATGTATTCTGTAAATATTGAGTAGGATGCTCTGTTTACCAAATTGAAACAGGTGGGTAGTAATAAAGCTCTAAGAGTCAGAGCGATAATTCAGGGGTACAGATTTACAATGAGTGGGAGTAGGAGCAGAGATATTAATACTATTTGGAGCTTTAACATTTATTTGCTGTAAGTGAGTTTAATATATCAGTTCCGTAGGATCGGGATATTAATACCATGAGGCTTAGTCCTAAGCTGGCCTCACATGCCCCGAAAGTCAATAAAATGACCCTAATTCTAACATTAGAGGCACTTATAATAGAGAGAGAGATTGGAACAAATAGAACCAGTCTCAGTGTGATACCTTCAAGTGATAGAAGAGTTATTAAAAAGTGTGATTGATTTGAGATTAGATTTACAACAGCGACGATTGGAAGGAGAAAGACTAAACTTATAATAGAACTGTACATAGAATTGAGAGGTAGTCTCTATCTTCGATTTACAAGATCGATGCTGTTAATTAGCTTTCAATTCTCAGATAACACCGAAGTGATTTTTGACACCCAAGGTCAGAGTTTTACTTAAACTACTATCTGTGTATAATACGGATGTATATTATTAGCATGAAAAGCTAATGTGTTGACTTACACCACATACACTGTCCGGAGGAACTCCCATATTGCTATCTTCAATAACATGCTTTATTTTAAGCTATCTAGACTAAATTGCGACTAAGGTGGCGACTAGTAGTAGTATCGACGACATTATTAGGTAGTTCATAGGTGTAGATTTTAAGGATGCCAGATAGATATTGGAGGCTTTACTTGATACGTTATTAATACCTTGCCCCCCGAGTAACTCCAACCATGACTGATCGGTCAGTTTTAAGTAGTTGTGTGATACATATATTGGGAGTTTTATTATAAATTGAGATGAAAGGGGGACTAGAAACCACATAGTGCATGAGAAGTAGTTAATAATTGGGTGACGAATGTATAGGCATGTTTTAGTTATATTTGTCGTTGTTAGAAAGAACCAGGATATAAGTGCACCCAAAGTGACTAATATTAAGGTTTTAAGCTTTTGGTCAAGGGGGATTATCATTATTTCTTGTTTTAACGGCAGAATTCATGTAAGAGCTGACCCGGAAATAACTGATATTGAAGCTAGAAGCAGTATAGGAGATGTGAGGGAGTTGCTCTCCTCCAAATGTATATAAGGACCACAGTTATTGGGAGAAAGGACTACGCACATGGTAAATCGAGTTGAGTAGAATGCAGTTAAACCGACTGCAAATAAGATTAGATTAATTATAAGTGAGTTATGGGGGTAGTAGAGCGAAGCTTCCACAATTATATCCTTAGAGTAAAAACCTGACATAAAGGGGAACCCACAAAGAGCTAGATTTGCTATAATTAAGCATGAGGTGGTAGTAGGTATTTGTTTAGTGAGATTACCTATTCAACGAAGATCTTGACTGTGCATATGTCTGTGAATAAATCTTCCGGCGCACACAAAGAGAAGAGCCTTAAATATAGCGTGGGTTACTATATGGAAAAAGGCTATATGGGCCATCCCTAAGCCTATAGCAGCTATCATTATTCCAAGTTGTCTAAGGGTTGACAAAGCAATAATTTTTTTTATGTCGCATTCAGAAGAGGCTCTCAACCCGGCTATTAAAGTAGTACTAACAGCTACAAAAAGTAGAAAGGTAGTGAATCATCACACAGAAGATAGAAAGTTATAAAATCGGATTAATAAGAATACTCCGGCGGTAACTAAGGTTGATGAGTGCACTAAGGCTGAGACTGGGGTAGGTGCAGCTATAGCTGCTGGGAGCCACCTGGAAAACGGCATCTGGGCTCTTTTAGTTATAGCTGCGATAATGATAACTAATGCCTGATATATGTTTTCGTCGACNGCCCACATATGTAAAATATTTCAGTGACCCTGGTTTAGAGTTCACGCGATAGCCAAGAGGAGTATAACATCCCCAATACGATTAGTGAGAGCTGTGATTATACCAGCTGCCAAAGATTTTGGATTTTGGTAGTAAATGACTAGGATAAAGGATACAATTCCCAAGCCGTCTCAACCAAGTAGTAGGATAATTAAGTGGGGAAAGAAGATTAGTATGTTTATAGATAAGACAAAGAGCAGCACTAGGACTGTAAAACGGTTGATAAATTTATCTTCCTTCATATAGATAGTTGAGAATTTTAGAATATTGGCTGAAATTATTACTACGGTGCAAGAAAATATCAGTCCCAGGGGGTCTAGGATAATAGTTATTATTATGGGGGTAGAGGAAATAGAGAAAAGATTTCACTCTAGAAGTAAGGTGGAATTACAGTGCACTATGTATAGGGTGGGCGCCAGCATCCCAGTAAAGATAACCCATATTAGTTTACTGGCCACAAGTCTAGTATTAAATATCCGAAGCATGAAAAAGGGTCTTTTGACGTTTCCGGAACCACAATTCGGGGGTTTTTGTAACCTACCTTTATGATTAGAACTCCGAGAAAATTTTTAATGTTAAAAACTGAAAAAAAAAAGGCCCCACGCCGAACAATTTTTTAGGTTAAAATTTTTTCCCCCGACAGACTGTAAATTTTGCTCGATACAGGCCGTTTCTTATGTAAATACCGCAAATATACGTCGTGCCCATATTAGCAAGGACCGAAATTTAAAAAGTCCCTGTCGAGTTTTTCCGAAATTGGCATCATTCTAAAGGATTAGAACCTAAAAACACCACTTTTTCTTTTTTTTTTTTTTTTTTTCTCGCCCGGTCGGGCCTTTTCGGATTATAGCTTTTTGTGAAATTACCCCCCCCCCCCAATCAGAGTACACAAATGCGTATATATATATAGAGTATAGTATAAACTAAGTAAAAAAACAATGCTTTGTGCTCTCGCCGAGTCGAAATCGGCGCGCATTTTTTTTAATGCTTATTGTTTTAATGGGCGTGATCATCTGAGTATAGGGATAGGAGTAGGCAGAAAATATAAGCTTGAATTAAACAAATTGCTACTTCAAATAGAATATATCCGATGGCAGTTAAGATTAGGAGTGCTGTTCTTGAAACACTTGAAAATCATGCGGCGGCACAGTAGATTCCTATAAGTCTTAAGACGATGTGCCCTGCTCTTATGTTAGCGGCTAAACGGAAAGATAGTGTTAGAGGTCGGACGAAAACTCTAGTTGTTTCGATTAGAACTAAGAACGGGTTTAATCAGTCTGGGGCCCCGTCAGGGAGAAAGTGAGCTGTTCTCTTTTTGGGGCTGTGAGCGAACGTAGAGATTATAAGACTTAGTCAGATGGGGAACCCTAGGGAAAGGGTGAATACTAGGTGTCTAGATGTTCTAAACATGTATGGAATTAATCCCATGAGATTGATTATTACTAGTATAAAGAAGATGGTGGATAATGGGGTTGATAGACCTTTGAGGTGTGTGGTAGATGTGCGGGATAGTTGAGTGAAAATTGTATCATTGACTGGAGACTTAAATGCTGAGGTTCGAGCGTTTAAAACTCAAAATGACGACTGAATTATCAGAATGATAGCTGTGTTTGTTACTAAGAATAGAGAGTTGAGTGGGAACAGGGTATTAAATATATAGGGGTCAAAGGAGGAAAAAATATCTGGTATCATGGCAAGACTTGGATACTCCCAATGAAAACTTTGAAGGTTTTTAGTTTGTTTAACTTAAAGTCTTTGTTAAGGGCTTATAATTTATATTCGGGGAGGTATATCTTTTTGAGTTGGTACGTGTTTTCTAAGGAGATAATAATAGAATCGTCCCAGAGTTTAGAGATGGTAGGACTGGAAATAAAGTAGATAAAGTACAAGGATGTAAATACTTGCCCGATGATGATAAAGGGGTCTTCTACAGGTCGACCCCCAATTCATGTAAGAATAGCTCAGGATGCTACAAGGCCTCAGAATATTGTCTTATTTAGGGGGTAAAATGAGAGGCTCCGCTTATTTATGACACTTGTTAGCGGTGGAATAAATAGAATAACGATGGCTGCGAATAGTGCTATCACCCCCCCTAGCTTATTAGGAATTGAACGTAGAATGGCATATATTCATAGAAAATATCATTCAGGTTTAATATGAATAGGTGTTACAAGAGGGTTTGCTATTAAAAAGTTCTCAGGGTCGGTAAATAAGTTAGGCTCGAATAAAACTATTAAAGATAGAGCTGAAATTGCTAACGTATAACCGAGGGTGTCTTTAATAGAATAATAGGGATGAAACGGGATTCGGTCGGAGTCTGCATTTAGACCAATGGGGTTGTTAGATCCTGACTCGTGAAGAAATATGATGTGTAGGATAGTCGCCCCTATAATAGCAAACGGGAGAATGAAATGGAATGCGAAAAATCGGTTTAGGGTAGCGTTATCTACTGCAAACCCACCTCAAATTCACTCTACCAAAGTTTTCCCGATGTAGGGAATTGCTGAGAATAAGTTAGTAATTACTGTCGCTCCCCAGAATCTCATTTGTCCCCAGGGCAGAACATAACCTATGAATGCAGTGGCTATGGTGAGAAGAAATAAAATTACCCCAATATTTCAAGTTTCACTGAGGTTATACGAGCCATAATATAGACCTCGGCCCGCATGGAGATAGATAAATAGAAAAAATATAGATGCTCCATTAGCGTGAATAGACCGAAGAAGTCAGCCGTAGTTCACGTCTCGAGAAATGAGGGCTACTGATGAGAAAGCTATTTCAATGTTGGGTACGTAGTGTATTCTTAGAAATAGGCCTGTTAAAACTTGGATTACAAGGCATAGGCCCAGAAGTGATCCGTAGTTTCATCAAATGGAGATATTATTAGGCGCGGGAAGATCAATTAGGGTACTATTAATAATTTTAATTGCCGGGTGTGTGGTTCGGATAGGTTTGAACATATGGGGAGAATGGGCGGAGAGGGCCCCTTGACCGTCTGGTTAATTTTACTACAATAACTATCGTAAGGAGGAGGATTAGGGCGAGAAGGATGAGGAATGGTGCAGTTCTGGATATATACAAAATTGAGTTTCCTTGACTAATATCAGAAAAAGTGGGGATTTTAATGTTGGTGGTGTATGTTAGTGCCGAAAATGTTAATAATGTGATTAGAGCATATGGTATAATATTGAAGTTTGAAATTTGTTGGTTGGGGGTTAAAGCTAGAAAGTAGGCAAATATGACTAACATGCCGCCGATGTAGATTAGAAAAATTAAAAATGCAAATCAGGAGCTTATAAAGGACGCAAATGTGGAGGCTAAGAGTAGGGCTATTATGAGAATATTTACACCTAAGACAATAGGGGTGGAAGCTAGATATAGGGTAAAAGTTGTGGCGATTATCATTAATATGAAAGAGGTTAAAATCATTTATAACTGTAAGATTTGAACTTAGGCTTTAGGTTTCAAAAACCTTCGTGCACCATACACTAAGTTATATAGGAGCCTCATCAGTAAATACATAGATATAGGCAGATTCACACCACATCTACAAAGTGTCAGTATCAGGCAGCGGCTTCGAATCCAAAGTGATGCCCAGCAGAGAAGTGGTGGGACCATGTACGCGCTAAGCAAATAGCTAGGAAAGATGACCCGATTAGAACGTGAAGCCCATGAAATCCAGTTGCCACAAAGAATGTAGTGCCATACACCCTATCAGCAATAGAAAATGGGGCGGCTATGTATTCGCCAGCTTGGAGGAAAGTGAAGTAGGCACCTAAGCAGACAGTTAGAATTAGTGCTTGAGTGGCATCAATACGCTTACCTCTTATTAGTCTGTGATGAGCTCAGGTTACTGTAACCCCTGAGGCTAGAAGAACAGCAGTGTTTAGCAGGGGGACTCTGAATGGGTTTAAGGGGTGGATTCCTGTTGGAGGTCAGGAACAGCCAATTTCTGGTGTGGGGGATAAGCTTCTGTGGAAAAAGGCTCAAAAGAAGGCGAGGAAAAATATCACTTCTGAAGTAATAAATAAAATTATACCCCAACGTAAGCCGGTAGTTACTAAGCTGGTATGATGACCCATGTATGTGCCCTCTCGCACGACATCTCGCCATCACTGAATTATGGAAACGATGATAAGAAAAGCGGCTAGGGTTAGGCATAAGAATCCATGGTTATGAAACCACCTAGCTAATCCGATAGCTAGGGTAAAAGCTCCAATAGATGAGGTTAGAGGCCATGGGCTGTACTCAACGAGGTGGAAGGGTTGACGAATCATTTATGTTTTTTACTAACAATCTTTTTACTTGGAAGGTAAATGTACAAAATATACTAAAAACATACAAGAGGGTGGTAGCCCGTTATTAAATTTACAGTTTAATGTTTAATCTCGACCATCTCGTAATAATCAATTTCAAGGTGTAAGGGATTTGGGGGCGCAATTAGTTATTTTTGAACTGAATAAATAATTGTTGGATCATCATAGGGTGGAAAAAAGAATTGATACGGAAATTCAGAATATTAATATAGAAGTAATTCATCTTATGGGAGATAGGTGAGGCATAGAAATACACCAGAGGTAATTATGTCTTGACAAGGCATTGTTATAGATTAACTAGTATTTCTAAGGTTTAAAATTGGAGACTCATCTTATGAAGGATTTAGTGTTAATAGCTTCCACTGCAATTGGCATAAATGAGTGATTAGCACCGCAGATTTCTGAGCACTGACCATAAAATACCCCTGGTTGTGTAGTTGTAAATCCAATTTGGTTTAGACGTCCAGGCACGGCATCCACTTTTACCCCGAGAGCTGGAACTGTTCATGAGTGAATCACATCTGCAGCAGTGATTAGTATTCGAATTTCTAATTGTATAGGTACTACCATACGATTATCTACTTCTAGGAGTCGATAGTCCCCCGGTAGTAGGTCTGAGGTTGGTAGCATATATGAATCTATTTCTACATTTAAGAAATCAGTATATTCGTATCTTCAATATCATTGATGCCCAATAGTCTTCACAGTAATAGATGGTTGTCTCACCTCGTCTGTAATATAAAGAATGCGTAAAGATGGTAGGGCTAGAACTAGGAGAATAAGAGCTGGTAAAATAGTTCAGATTGTTTCTACTGTTTGAGCTTCTATAATGTAACGGTTTACTTGTTTGTTTAATATGAGTGCTAGGAGAGCATAGCCGACCACTGTTAGGACTAGAGTTAGGACTAATAAAGCATGGTCGTGAAAGGATACTAGTTGGAGCATGACAGATGATGCGGCGTCTTGAAATATTACTTGACCTCAGTTTGGCATTCTAAGTGAGCTATAAATAGCACGGGCCTAATTAACAAATAGGTGCCTTTGGCATTCACTTAATTTAGGGTATGTAATGATTCCGGTCTCCCTTAAATTATGAAAATCTAGAGGTAGAATAGGGTCAGACCATTCAAGAGCTGATGATATGTGGGGCCTTGAGATTACTCTTCGCTGTGAGGCGAAGGCTTCCCATAAAATAAAAATAAACAGTATTAATGCTACAAAGGACAGGAGAGACCCAAATGATGACACGACGTTTCATTTTATAAAAGCATCAGGGTAGTCAGAATATCGCCGAGGTATACCGCTCAATCCTAGGAAGTGTTGGGGAAAGAATGTAGTGTTTACCCCTAAGAATATGAGGAAGAATTGTGCATTGGCTCATCGGTGGTGTAGGGTAAGCCCTGTTAGTAGGGGGAATCAATGAGTAAAGGCAGCAAAGATTGCAAATACGGCGCCCATTCTCAACACGTAGTGGAAGTGTGCTACTACATAGTATGTGTCATGAAGAATAATATCTAGGGAGGAGTTAGATAAAATAATTCCAGTTAAACCTCCCGTTGTAAATAAAAAGATAAATCCTAAGGCCCATAACACTGGTGTTTCATATTTGATCTTTGACCCGTGAATGGTAGCTAATCAACTAAATACTTTAATACCTGTCGGTACTGCGATAATTATGGTTACTGCTGTGAAATATGCCCGGGTGTCCACATCTAAGCCAACGGTAAATATGTGGTGTGCTCAGACAATAAATCCTAAAACTGCGATTCCTAGTATTGCATAAATTATCCCTAAGGCTCCAAATGGCTCAAGTTTAGCTGTATAGTGTCTAACAATGTGGGAAATGGCCCCAAACCCAGGAAGAATAAGAATATATACTTCTGGGTGACCAAAGAATCAGAAAAGGTGTTGATATAAAATTGGATCCCCTCCACCAGCGGGGTCGAAAAATGAGGTATTAAGATTTCGATCTGTTAGGAGTATTGTGATTGCTCCGGCAAGTACAGGAAGGGATAGGAGGAGGAGAACTACTGTAATTAATACAGCTCAGACAAACAGAGGGATTCGTTCTAGTCGTAACCCACTTCAGCGTATGTTGATTACAGTGGTAATAAAATTAATAGCCCCTAGAATAGATGACGCACCTGCTAAATGAAGGGAAAAAATAGCTAAATCTACAGATGGCCCAGCATGGGCGAGATTTCTGGCAAGAGGGGGGTACACTGTTCAGCCTGTTCCGGCTCCCTTCTCTACGGCAGCTGAGGAAACTAGGAGAATAAGAGAGGGGGGTAGAAGTCAAAATCTTATGTTATTAAGGCGTGGGAATGCTATATCAGGAGCGCCCAGTATTAGGGGAAGAAGTCAGTTCCCAAACCCGCCAATGAAGACTGGTATCACTAGGAAGAAAATTATAACAAANNNGTGCGCAGTAACGATTGTATTGTATAATTGGTCACTTCCTAGGAATGCACCAGGTTGTCTTAGCTCAATACGGATAAGAAGTCTTATTCCGGCTCCCACCATGCCAGCCCATACCCCAAGAATGAAGTATAAAGTTCCAATATCTTTGTGATTAGTTGAGTAGAATCATCGCAT